GCTAGCGTAGCTTAAACCTAAAGCACGGCACTGAAAATGCCAAGACAGATGATAATAAATCTCGCGGGCATAAAGGCTTGGTCCTAACCTTACCATTAGTTTAAATTATATTTATACATGCAAGTTTCAGCGCCCCAGTGAGAATGCCCACATTGCCTATTAGCAACAACGGAGCTGGTATCAGGCACAAAAAGCCAATAACACCTTGCTAAGCCACACCCATACGGGAATTCAGCAGTAATAAACATTGAATATAAGTGAAAACTTGATTCAGCAATAATTTAATAGAGCCGGTAAATCTCGTGCCAGCCACCGCGGTTATACGAGAAGCTCAAACTAATATAAGCGGCCCAAAGAGCAGTTAGAGTATATTATTATAGAATTAAAAGACTGCAAAGCCGTCATACGCACAAGCAGACTATAAACCCATAAACGAAGGTTATTCTAATACCCTCGAACCCACCACAGCCAGGAAACAAACTGGGATTAGATACCCCACTATGCCCGGCCATAAACTTTGGAAATACCCGCCAGATAATTACGAGCTACAGCTTAAAATTCAAAGGACTTGGCGGTGCTTTATATCCACCTAGAGGAGCCTGTTCTATAATCGATACCCCCCGATCAACCTCACCCCCCCTTGCCAATACAGCCTATATACCACCGTCCTAGCTAACCCTTTAAAGGGACAACAGCAAGCGAAATAACTTTTAGTAAAAAAGTCAGGTCAAGGTGTAGCATATGGGGCGGAAAGAAATGGGCTACATTTTCTAAACAGAAAACACGGAATAATTCATGAAACAAAGTATGAAGGAGGATTTAGTAGTAAAAAGAAAAAAGAGTGTTCTTTTTAAACAGGCAATAAAGCACGCACACACCGCCCGTCACCCTCATCACAACACAACAACCTAAATAAAATAATAAAAAAGAGAAGAGGAAAGTCGTAACATGGTAAGCCTACCGGAAGGTGGTCTTGGATACAGGACATAACTTAAATTAAAGTATTTTGCTTACACCAAAAATATATCCATTAAACAGGATTGCCCTGAGTTACAAATCTAGCCTACTCACCAAACTACCGTCCTCCTCCCATTAAACCATTTTTATAAGTTAGTATAGGCGACAGAAAACCTCTTAGCGCAATAGACATAAGTACTGCAAAGGAAAAATGAAATAGAAATGAAATAACCCATAAAAACACAACAAAGCAAAGACTAGAACCTGTACCTTTTGCATAATGGTCTAGCAAGTCTAACCCTACAAAAAGAACTTTAGCCGGGGACCCCGAAACCAAACGAGCTACCTTAGGACAGCAAACACGAGCGAACCCACCTCTGTAGCAAAAGAGCGGGAAGATCCTAAGGTAGAGGCGAAAAACCTTACGAGCTTGGATATAGCTGGTTACTTGAGAAAGAATTTAGTTCAACTAAAAGTAATATAATCACCCAAAAGAACAACTAATACTTTTATTATAATTAGCCGGGGTACAGCCCAGTTAATAAAGGAAACAACCTATATGAATGAATAAAGATTATAATAACAAGGGAAAAATAGCCTAGTAGGCTCAAAAGCAGCCACCATGAAAGCGTCAAAGCTCAGCTTTTTTTAACCCATGATTTCAACAATAAATCTCAACTCACCAAAACAATCAAGTTAATCTATTTTTAGAAATATTATTACTAGAACAAGTAACAAGGGACTCCCCTCTATTATATACCTGTAATTCGGAACGAAAACATCACCGATAATTAACGAAAAACAACATTAATTTTTACAAGAACTACAAATAAACTTAATCGTTAACCCAACACAGGGATATTTAAGAAAGACTCAAAGCCAGGAAAGGAACTCGGCAAAATAGAGCTTCGCCTGTTTACCAAAAACATCGCCTCTTGAACAAAAAACATAAGAGGTACTGCCTGCCCAGTGACAACCGTTCAACGGCCGCGGTATCATGACCGTGCAAAGGTAGCGTAATCACTTGTCTTTTAAATAAAGACCAGTATGAATGGCAAAACGAAAGCTCAACTGTCTCCCTAGGCCAGTCAATGAAACTGATCCCCCCGTGAAGAAGCGGAGGTATTTATACAAGACGAGAAGACCCTATGGAGCTTTAAACCTGACTAACTTCACCAAAACAAGATTTAATAAATGATTTTTATATAAGGTTTTAGGTTGGGGCGACCACGGGGAAAAACCTAACCCCCGAGATGAATATAAGCCTAGAAAAACTATTCAAAGCAACAATAATCTTGACATAATTGACCCAATAATTGATCAACGAACCAAGTTACCCTAGGGATAACAGCGCAATCCTCCCACAAAGTCCCTATCGACGGGCGGGTTTACGACCTCGATGTTGGATCAGGACCCCCAAATGGTGCAACCGCTATTAAAGGTTCGTTTGTTCAACGATTATAGTCCTACGTGATCTGAGTTCAGACCGGAGTAATCCAGGTCAGTTTCTATCTGTAAACAGATTTTTCTAGTACGAAAGGACCGAAAAAACAAGGCCAATAAATAATTTAAGCCTTACCACTAACCTCTGAACACAAATAAAGAGGAAAAATAAGGACAAAAAAGTCTTACACGACTTATTAAAGTGGCAGAGCCAGACAATTGCAAAAGACCTAAAACCTTTTACCCGAGAGTTTAAATCTCTCCTTTAATAATGAGCTCAATAACTAACCTATTATTATATATTATCCCTGTACTATTAGCAGTTGCCTTCTTAACCCTCCTTGAACGAAAAGTATTAGGATATATACAACTCCGCAAAGGGCCAAACACCGTAGGCCCATCTGGCCTCCTTCAACCAATTGCAGATGGATTAAAATTATTTATTAAAGAACCGGTTCGACCATCAACATCATCCCAAACCATATTTTTAATTATACCTATAATAGCACTCACCCTTTCCCTACTAATCTGAATCCCACTACCTCTACCAAACACACTAACAAACTTAAATCTAGGAATTCTTTTTATATTAGCCTTATCTAGCCTCGCAGTCTATTCAATTCTAGGATCAGGATGAGCATCCAATTCAAAATACGCCCTAATCGGAGCCCTACGAGCAGTTGCCCAAACAATTTCATATGAAGTAACACTAGGACTTATTCTCCTCTGCCTCATCCTTTTAACTGGCGGATTTATATTATCTAGTTTTAACACAACACAAGAACCTATCTGATTTATAGTGCCGGCTTGACCAATAGCCGGCATATGATTTATTTCCACCTTAGCAGAAACAAACCGAGCCCCATTTGATCTTACAGAAGGAGAATCTGAACTAGTATCAGGATTTAATGTAGAATATGCTGGAGGACCTTTTGCCTTATTTTTTTTAGCAGAATATGCAAACATCTTAATAATAAATGTCTTATCTACAATTCTCTTCTTAGGTACAACCTTTCATCATATACAAACAGAACTCTCAACAATAAATTTAATTATGAAAGCCTCAGTCCTAACAATTCTATTTTTATGAACACGCGCATCATATCCACGATTTCGATATGATCAACTAATACACCTTGTATGAAAAAACTTCTTACCCATCACAATTGCAATAACCATACTACACCTCTCATTTTCATCCGTAACAGCAAGTATCCCCCCAATACTTTAGGATATGTGCCCGAAAGCTAGGGCTTACCTTGATAGGGTAACAAATAGGGGTTCAAACCCTCTCATCTCCCACCTTAAAAAAATAGGACTTGAACCTACCCCTCAGGGATCAAAACCCCAAATGCATCCACTACACCACTTTTTAAGTAAAATAAGCTAAATTAAGCTTTTGGGCCCATACCCCAAAAATGTTGGTTAACCCCCTCTCTTACTAATGAACCCATATGCCCTGTCAGTATTACTCTCAAGTTTATCAACCGGAACAATTATTACACTTATTAGCCACCACTGATTTCTCGCCTGAATTGGCCTTGAACTCAATACATTAGCAATAATCCCACTAATATCTAAGATACATCACCCACGAGCAACAGAAGCGGCAACAAAATATTTTCTTACACAAGCTGCAGCATCAGCTCTTCTCTTATTTGCAACCATATTAAATGCCTGAGACACAGGAGAATGAACAATTATTAATATACAAACAACCACCCCCCTACTAATATTAACAACAGCCTTAATAATTAAACTCGCAATTGCCCCCTTCCACCTATGACTTCCAGATGTAATTCAAGGCCTAGACTTAACAACAGGACTAATTTTATCAACATGACAAAAACTTGCCCCAATAGCACTTCTTATCCAAATAAGCTCAAAACTAAACCCAACACTATTAATTATCCTGGGAACCTTTTCAATTGCTTTAGGTGGCTGAGGGGGACTAAACCAGCCACAACTACGAAAAATTATAGCTTATTCCTCTACCGGACACCTCGGATGAATAATTGTTGTACTAACCCAATCGAAACAACTTACCCTAATTAATTTTTCACTGTACCTAATAATAACCTCCTCTATATTTCTTTTAATAATTCACCTAACCTCAACAAACATTAATAAAATAACCATATCATGAATAAAAAATATTTCACTAATTTCAATAATAATAATTATCTTAATATCCCTAGGCGGACTTCCACCAACCTCAGGATTCATCCCAAAATGACTAATCCTAGAAGAAATAACTAAACAAAACATAACACCAATCGCAGTAATTATAGCCATATCTGCCCTACTCAGCCTATTCTTTTATTTGCGCCTAACATATTCAGTATCCCTCACAACACCCCCCTCACCCACCAACTCAAAACTTATATGACGACTCAAATTAACAACTAATCAAGCCACACCAATAATAATCATTACTTCTACTATACTCTTACCAATTACACCAACAATTATAAACCTGTTTTAAGAACTTAGGATAATAAGACCTAGGACCTTCAAAGCCCTCAGCAGAAGTTAAAGCCTTCTAGTTCTTGATTTAAGACTTGCAAGATTATCTTACATATTCTGAATGCAACCCAGATACTTTAATTAAGTTAAAATCTCCTAGATTAGCAGGATTTACCCTACGATCTTTTAGTTAACAGCTAAACACCTACTTACAGGCTTTAATCTACTTCTCCCGCTTGTTGGGGGGAAAAAAGCGGGAGAAGCCCCGGTAGAAGTCATTCTGCTCTTGAAAGTTTGCAACTTTATGTGCTGTACACTACAGGACCTGGTAAGAAAAGGATATAACCTTTATGATCGAGGCTACAACTCGACACCTGCTTCGGCCACCTTACCTGTGATAATTACTCGATGACTATTCTCGACAAACCATAAAGATATTGGCACCCTATACCTTATATTCGGAGCCTGAGCCGGCATAGTTGGCACAGCCTTAAGTCTGCTTATCCGAGCCGAACTAAGCCAACCGGGTGCCCTCCTTGGAGACGACCAGATTTATAATGTGATTGTTACCGCTCACGCCTTTGTTATGATTTTTTTTATAGTTATACCAATTATAATTGGAGGTTTTGGTAATTGATTACTACCTTTAATAATTGGGGCCCCAGATATGGCCTTTCCCCGAATAAATAATATAAGCTTCTGACTACTACCTCCATCACTTCTCCTACTCTTAGCCTCCTCCGGAGTTGAAGCGGGGGCGGGAACCGGATGAACAGTATACCCCCCCCTTGCAGGAAATATAGCCCATGCTGGAGCCTCTGTAGACTTAACCATTTTTTCCCTTCACTTAGCCGGCGTCTCTTCTATCCTCGGAGCTATTAATTTTATTACAACCTCTATTAATATAAAACCCCCTGCAATATCACAATACCAAACACCCTTATTTGTATGATCTGTTTTAATTACAGCTATTTTACTATTATTATCCCTACCTGTACTCGCTGCTGGAATTACAATACTGCTTACAGACCGTAATTTAAACACCACATTTTTTGACCCTGCGGGAGGTGGAGACCCAGTACTCTATCAACACCTGTTCTGATTCTTTGGCCACCCAGAAGTCTACATTCTTATTCTTCCGGGCTTCGGAATAATCTCTCACATCGTTACATACTATTCAGCTAAAAAAGAACCTTTCGGATATATAGGCATGGTCTGAGCAATAATGTCAATCGGCCTACTCGGCTTCATTGTATGAGCCCATCATATGTTTACAGTTGATCTTAATGTAGACACTCGGGCATATTTTACTTCAGCAACAATAATCATTGCAATCCCCACAGGAGTAAAAGTATTTAGCTGACTAGCAACTATACATGGCGGAGCAATTAAATGAGATGCAGCCATATTATGAGCATTAGGATTTATTTTCCTTTTTACCGTAGGAGGCTTAACCGGTATTGTACTAGCCAACTCTTCTTTAGATATTGTCTTACACGATACCTATTATGTAGTTGCTCATTTCCATTATGTTCTATCAATGGGTGCCGTATTTGCCATCATAGGTGGGTTTGTACACTGATTCCCTCTCTTCTCAGGATTTACCCTTCACCCAACATGATCAAAAATTCACTTTGGAGTAATATTTATTGGAGTTAACCTAACATTCTTCCCACAACACTTCTTAGGGCTCGCAGGAATACCACGACGATATTCTGATTACCCAGATGCCTACACTCTTTGAAATACAGTATCATCAATTGGATCACTCATTTCACTAGTAGCAGTTATTATAATAATGTTTATTATTTGAGAAGCCTTCGCATCAAAACGAGAAATTTTAACAACAGAGCTAAATCCAACAAACATTGAATGATTATATGGATGTCCTCCTCCTTACCACACCTTTGAAGAGCCATCCTACGTACAAACACGATAATACAAGGGGAGGAGGACTCGAACCCCCATACTTTAATTTCAAGTCAACCACATAGCCGATCTGCCACCCCCTTAGATGTTAGTAAAATACTTACAGGACCTTGTCATGGCCCAATTACTAGCTTAAATCTTGTACATCTACATGGCACACCCATCACAACTAGGATTTCAAGACGCAGCTTCCCCCATTATGGAAGAACTATTACACTTTCACGATCATGCCCTAATAGCAGCATTCCTAATTAGCACCCTTGTATTATATATTATTACTGTAATAATAACAACAAAATTAACTAATACAAATGCAATAGATGCCCAAGAGATTGAAACAATCTGAACAATTCTACCAGCCATCATTTTAATTGTCATTGCCCTGCCCTCATTACGCATCCTATATTTAATAGATGAAATTAATGACCCTTCTCTTACAGTTAAAGCCATTGGACACCAATGATACTGAAGTTACGAGTTTACAAACTACGAAGACTTAGTATTTGATTCATATATAATTCCAACACAAGACCTTCTCCCAGGACAATTCCGTCTATTAGAAGTAGATAACCGAATAGTAGTCCCAATAGAATCCCCAATCCGAATATTGATTTCCGCTGAAGACGTCTTACACTCATGAACAGTTCCATCAATAGGCATTAAAACAGACGCCATTCCAGGTCGACTAAACCAAACAACCTTTATTGCATCACGACCAGGAGTATTTTATGGACAGTGTTCTGAAATTTGCGGAGCCAATCATAGCTTCATGCCCATCGTAGTAGAAACAACCCCACTAACTGTATTCCAAACCTGATCTTCCTCAATACTAGAATCCTCATTAAGAAGCTATCATGGGTAGCAACAGCCTTTTAAGCTGGAGCCCGGTGATTCCCAACCACCCTTAATGACATGCCTCAACTCAACCCAGACCCCTGATTTTTTATTCTTTTTATATCCTGATTTGTTTATTTAATTATTTTAATACCAAAAACTAATAACCTAAAAACATCAAATGAACCAACAATACAACAAAACCAAAATAAACCAGAACCACTAATCTGACCATGAACTTAAGCTTTTTTGATCAATTTTTAACCCCAACACTTATAGGTATTCCTTTAATTATTATAGCCCTTATTTTTCCTCTCTTATTAATTTTTATACCATCAAAACACTGACAAGGAGGCCGAATCTTTTCCACCCAACTTTGATTTTCCAATAATTTTACAAAACAACTTTTAATACCCTTAACCCCATCAGGACACAAATGGGCACTCCTACTTACATCTTTAATGCTCTTATTAGTCTCCATAAATTTATTAGGACTTCTACCATACACTTTTACGCCAACAACTCAGCTATCAATAAACCTCGGATTTGCCATCCCACTATGATTAGCAACAGTAATTATTGGTTTACGCAACCAACCAATCATAGCCCTAGGACATCTCCTACCGGAAGGAACCCCAACATTATTAATTCCAATCCTAATTATGATTGAAACAATCAGCCTATTTATCCGACCACTAGCGCTCGGAGTCCGACTTACTGCTAACCTGACAGCAGGACATCTACTAATTCAACTAACCTCAACCGCAATCCTAACCCTTTTACCTCTTATACCCACAATTGCAGCCTTGACTACAATAATTCTACTATTATTAACACTCCTAGAAATTGCCGTCGCAGTAATTCAAGCCTATGTTTTCGTGCTCCTACTAAGCCTATATTTACAAGAAAATGTTTAATGACACACCAAGCTCACGCCTTTCACATAGTAGACCCAAGCCCTTGACCCCTCACAGGAGCCATTGCAGCACTATTATTAACATCTGGCCTTATAATATGATTTCACTTCGGCTCAATCATATTAATAAACCTAGGACTAATTATTATAATTTTAACAATAATTCAATGATGACGAGACGTTATCCGAGAAAGCACATTCCAAGGCCACCACACACCCCCCGTCCAAAAAGGACTTCGATACGGCATAGTCCTTTTTATTACATCTGAAGTACTATTTTTTTTTGGCTTTTTCTGGGCTTTTTATAATTCAAGCCTAGCTCCAACCCCAGAACTAGGAGAATGCTGACCACCAACAGGAATTTCCCCACTAGACCCATTTGAAGTTCCACTACTAAATACCGCAGTGCTCTTAGCATCAGGAGTGACTGTCACATGAACACATCATAGTATTATAGAAGGCCACCACAAAGAAGCAACTCAATCATTATTTCTAACAATCATCTTAGGCCTATATTTTACTCTACTGCAAGCCATAGAATATTATGAAGCCCCCTTTACCATTGCAGACGGAGTTTATGGCTCAACCTTTTTTGTTGCAACGGGATTCCATGGACTTCACGTAATCATTGGATCTTCATTTTTACTTGTCTGTCTGCTCCGCCAAATTAACTTTCACTTTACCTCCAACCACCACTTCGGATTTGAAGCCGCCGCCTGATATTGACACTTTGTAGATGTAGTCTGACTTTTCCTTTACATTTCAATTTACTGATGAGGATCCTGTCTTTTTAGTATAAAAATACAAATGACTTCCAATTATTTAATCTTAGTGTAAATCTAAGAAAAGACAATGAACTCAATTCTACTAATAATACTCATTACAGTAACCCTGTCTACTATTTTAATTATAGTAGGATTCTGACTTCCTATTAACTCGCCAGATGCCGAAAAACTCTCCCCATATGAGTGCGGATTTGATCCACTGGGCTCTGCACGCCTCCCATTCTCAATTCGATTTTTTCTAGTAGCCATCCTTTTTCTCCTGTTTGATCTAGAAATTGCTTTACTTCTACCAACGCCATGAGCTGCCCAAACAACTCCAACAAATATATTTCTATGATCAACCACTATTTTAATCCTCCTTACTGCAGGGTTAGTGTACGAATGAATACAAGGAGGCCTTGAATGAGCAGAATAAGTATTTAATCTAAAAAAAGATAATTGACTTCGACTCAATTAATTTTGGAAAAACCCAAAAGTACTTCATGTCCCCAACACTATTTATATTTTACTCAACATTTTTACTTAGTATTTCTGGTCTTACCCTTCACCGAACCCACCTACTATCAGCTCTACTATGCCTGGAAGGGATAATACTAGCCATATTTTTAGCAATATCCGTATTAACAAAACAAACAGAAACCACATCATATTTTTCCCTCCCAATATTTTTATTAACCTTTTCTGCCTGTGAAGCAAGCACTGGACTAGCCTTAATGGTTGCAACCACCCGCACCCATAACACAGACCACCTAAAARCCCTCAACCTCCTACAATGCTAAAAATTATTATTTCAACCACAATACTAATTCCAACAGTTTGACTTTCTTCTGCAAAATGAATATGGTTTAACTCTACCATTAATAGCCTAATTATTGCTATTATTAGCTTAAATCTCCTACTTCAACCACTAGAACTAATAATTACAACAAACAAGTATCTAGGGGTAGATAAGATCTCCTCTCCCCTCCTAGTACTAACATGCTGACTTCTTCCACTAATAATTTTAGCCAGTCAAAACCACTTAAAAACTAACCCCCAAAGCCGACAACAAATATATATTTCCATACTTGCAACTCTGCAAGTAGCCCTAATTATAGCCTTTTCATCAACAGAGCTCACATTATTTTATATTACCTTTGAAGCTACCCTAATCCCCACACTAATTATTATCACCCGTTGAGGCAACCAAACAGAACGATTAAATGCAGGAACATACTTTCTATTTTATACCCTCGCAGGATCCCTCCCGCTTTTAGTAGCACTCCTCTTTTTATTAACCTCATTAAACTCCTTATCTATAAATTTATTAACTATTCACCAAGAAATATTTCTTATGAATCCAACAAACAAGCTCCTATGACTTGGCTGTTTGGTAGCTTTTATAGTCAAAATACCATTATATGGAGCCCACCTATGATTACCAAAAGCCCACGTAGAAGCCCCCGTAGCAGGCTCAATAATTTTAGCTGCCGTCTTACTAAAACTTGGGGGCTACGGAATTATTCGAATTACCATAATATTTACCCCACTAATTGAATTCTCATATCCATTTATTATTCTTGCCTTATGAGGAGTATTAATAACAGGGTTAATCTGCACCCGACAAACAGACTTGAAATCTCTTATTGCATACTCCTCTATTAGTCACATAGGTTTAGTTGTAGCTGCCGCCTTAATTCAAACACCATGAAGCTTTACCGGAGCAACAATTTTAATAATCTCCCACGGCCTAATCTCCTCTGCACTATTCTGCCTCGCAAACACCAACTATGAACGAACACACAGCCGAACAATACTCTTAGCCCGAGGACTACAAACAACACTTCCCCTTCTAACTACCTGATGACTTCTGTCAAATCTTTCAAATATAGCACTCCCCCCAACCACCAACCTGTGAGGCGAATTAACAATTATAGTATCATTATTTAACTGATCCCCATGAACAATCTTAATTACAGGATTGGGAACACTCATTACTGCCGCCTACACCCTTTACATATTTCTTATTACTCAACGAGGCCAACTCCCAAACCACCTAAAACTTACCCTACCAACCCATACACGAGAACACAGCCTAATAACCATGCACCTATTACCAATATTCCTTATAATAATAAAACCAGAAATCTTAAGCGGATTTTCATGTATATATAGTTTAAGTAAGACACTAGGCTGTGATCCTAAAAATGAAAGTTAGACCCTTTCTATAAACCGAGAATGATTAAGAAATATAGAGACTGCTAATTATCTACCCCGCAGTTAAACTCCGCGGCCTACTCACTTTTAAAGGACACCAGTCGTCCGTTGGTCTTAGGAACCAAAACCCTTGATGCAACTCCAAGTAAAAGTAATGGACCCTATATTAATCCTAAGCTCATCACTCATATTATCCCTCCTCCTACTTGTTATTCCCCTAACCCTAACTAAAAATACAAATTGATGTACTACAGTGAAAACATCAATCAAGATATCTTTTATTGTTAGTACTTTACCCCTCTTGATTTTTATTGACAAAGGAGTAGAAGCTATAACAACCAATTTTAACATTATTAATATTTACAACTTTAATGTTTTTTTGAGCTTTAAACTAGACCAATACTCAATTATATTTTTACCAACAGCCCTATTTGTCACATGAGCAATTTTAGAATTTGCCATCTGATATATACACTCCGACCCTATGATTAACTTATTTTTCAAATACCTCCTTCTATTTTTAGTAGCAATAATAATCCTTGTTACAGCCAACAACCTCTTTCAACTATTTATTGGTTGAGAAGGCGTAGGAATCATATCCTTTTTATTAATCGGATGATGACACGCCCGAGCAGATGCCAACACAGCCGCAATACAAGCCGTATTGTACAACCGAGTCGGGGATATTGGACTAATTGTCTCAATAGCCTGAATTGCAATAAATACAAATTCATGAGAAATTCAACAAATATTTATTCTTATAACTGAAAATGAGGGGCTTATTCCCCTTTTAGGCCTAATCTTAGCCGCAACCGGTAAATCAGCACAATTTGGACTACATCCTTGATTGCCAGCAGCCATAGAAGGCCCAACACCAGTATCAGCCCTATTACACTCAAGCACAATAGTTGTTGCAGGAATCTTCCTCCTTATTCGTTTCCAACCTTTGCTAGAACAAAACTCAATAGCTCTAACAACATGCCTATGCCTTGGATCACTAACCACACTATTTACAGCCACATGCGCCCTTACACAAAACGATATTAAAAAAATTGTAGCCTTCTCAACATCCAGCCAACTTGGCCTAATAATAGTTACAATCGGATTAAATCAACCACAACTAGCATTCTTCCATATCTGCACCCACGCATTCTTTAAAGCCATATTATTTTTATGCTCAGGCTCTATTATCCACAATCTTAATAATGAACAAGATATTCGAAAAATAGGAGGATTACAAAAAACGCTCCCCCTTACAACTTCTTGCCTCACAATCGGCAGCCTAGCATTAACGGGTACCCCTTTCTTATCTGGATTTTTTTCTAAAGATGCTATTATTGAAGCAATAAACACCTCTAATCTAAACTGCTGATCCCTTATTTTAACCCTAATGGCAACATCCTTTACAGCCATCTATAGCTTTCGAATTGTGTTCTTCGCATCAATAAATAACCCACGATTAATATCAATAACTACAATTAATGAAAATAATAAAATAGTAATAAACCCAATTAAACGCCTAGCCTGAGGAAGCATTACTGCAGGGCTCCTAATTACTTTAAATACCCCCCCAACTAAACCACAAATTATAACAATACCAGAGTTAGTAAAAACCTCAGCCCTAATGATCACCACCTTGGGATTAATTCTAGCTATTGATATAATAAAAATTACCACTAACACCAGTACAAAAACCAAACTTCACACCCTATCCAACCTACTAGCATTCTTTCCACATATCACCCACCGCCTTTCCCCAAAATCAAAAATACTAATAGGACAAAACCTGGCCACAATTATTACAGACATAACCTGATACGAAAAAAGTATACCCAAAGGACTATCCAATCAACAACTGCCACTTATCAAAACCACTACAACTGTTCAAACCGGACTTATTAAAACATACATATTTACATTCTTGACCTCAGCCCTACTGATTATAATTTTATCTAACAGCACGTAAAGAACCACGAGACAGCCCACGAGTTACCTCTAACACTACAAATAAAGCTAAAAGAAGGGCCCAACCTGACAATACCAAAAACCCCGCCCCCAAAGAAAATATTATACCCACACCAACACAATCACTGATTTGACCAATAAGCTTATTATCCCCAGAAAAAAGCCCCTCAAAACCCTGCCACCCCCCAACTAATATATAAATAATAACAACCACTAACACATACACAAAAACATATATGAAAACAGACCCGCTCCCTCAAGCCTCCGGATATGGCTCCGCTGCCAAAGAGGCAGAATAAGCAAATACTACCAACATCCCCCCTAAATAAATAAGCAAAAGAACAAGTGATAAAAAAGAAATACCCAAATCAACTAAAACCCAACACCCACAAACCGCGCCTAATACTAAACCAAGCGCAGCATAATAAGGAGAAGGATTAGAAACTACAGCAACAAATCCCACTACTAACCCAAATAAAGCTAAAAAACTTATATAAATCATAATTCTTATTTGGATTTTAACCAAAACCCCTGATCCGAAGAACCAGTATTGTATTCAACTATAAAAACCAATGGCCCACACCCTACGCAAAACCCACCCACTATTAAAAATTATTAATAATTCCTTTATTGATTTACCAGCCCCATCAAATTTATCATACTTATGAAACTTTGGATCACTAATAGGGGTTTGTTTAATTTCACAAATCATAACAGGCCTATTCTTAGCTATACACTATACCGCTGACACCACCTCAGCATTTTCTTCAGTAGCACACATCTGCCGAGATGTAAATTATGGATGAATAATACGAAATATTCACGCCAACGGAGCTTCCATCTTTTTTATCTGCATCTACTTACACATCGGACGAGGCCTTTACCACGGATCATATACCTACAAAGAAACATGAAATATTGGAGTTATCCTTTTATTTTTAACAATAGCAACAGCATTTGTAGGATATGTTTTACCGTGAGGACAAATATCCTTTTGAGGTGCAACCGTTATTACAAATCTTTTATCAGCTATTCCATATATAGGAGATACACTTGTACAATGAATTTGAGGGGGCTTTTCAGTAGATAAAGCAACACTTACCCGATTTTTCGCCTTCCATTTTATTTTACCATTTATAATTGCAGGCGCCAGCATTGTTCACCTATTATTCTTGCACGAAACAGGATCTAATAACCCAATAGGACTCAACTCTGACCTAGACAAAGTCCCATTTCACCCATATTACTCTTTTAAAGACCTTTTAGGTTTCCTCTTACTCCTATTAACACTGATTATTATTTCACTTTTAACACCGAACCTCCTTGGAGACCCAGAAAACTTTACCCCAGCTAACCCATTAGTTACCCCCCCACATATTCAACCAGAGTGATACTTTTTATTTGCATATGCAATTTTACGATCTATTCCAAATAAATTAGGCGGAGTAATAGCCCTACTAGCATCAATCTTAATTTTAATAACAATCCCCACCCTACACACCTCTAAACATCGAAGCCTAGCCATACGGCCAATTACACAGACACTATTTTGACTTTTAATTGCCAATACACTTGTACTTACCTGAATCGGAGGACAGCCCGTAGAACCACCATTTATTGAAATTGGACAAATAGCCTCAATCCTATACTTCATGTTATTTTTATTTATTATTCCTATAACGGGGACGGCAGAAAATAAATTAATAAAATGATGCTGTTGTAGTTTAGAAAAACATTGACCTTGTAAGCCAAAGAACGAGAACTAAAATCCTCCTACAGTAACACAACATAAACACATAAACATAAACACATAAACACATAACACATAACACATAACACATAAACACAAACACATAAACACATATAGGTACAACCCATAATGAAGACCACAACATAAACATTAAAAATTAGTTATACCACTAACCTGATTAAACCACGAAATGAACACATGGAATGAAATATGATATGAAATATGAAATATAAAATATAAAATATAAAATATAAAATATAAAATATAAAATATAAAATATATATAAAATTGGAAATAAATGAAAATACAGGACAGAAACCCTGACAATTTTAACCCTTGCTAACGCATAGCTAATAACAATAGGGAAAATGAACAAAAGCCTTATAGGCTATTTTAACCCAGGCTAAGCCACACAAGATAAAGCAGACATAGTGAGTTATGCTGGAGAAAGAAAAAAATGAACAAAAGCCTTATAGGCTATTTTAACCCAGGCTAAGCCACACAAGATAAAGCAGACATAGTTGAGTGTGTTGGGGGAGGTGAAATAAAACCAGCAACTTTAGTCACCACCTTCTACTAAAACCCCATTTAAATAACCACAAACACCCGTCACACACACCCGCTAAAAACACCAAAAGCCAAAAATCCAATATACAAAAATATTTTTCAGTGTAAATAAAATGTAAAAAAATATTTTTTTCAAACGAGAGAGATTCCCACTCCCACTACTGACACCCAAGGCCAAAATTCTGAGTTAAAACTACCGCTTGTGCCAGTTTCTTAATAGTATAGTAACGGGGGGACATACTATGCATAATAGTACATTAAACTATTATCCGTATGGCTTTGCCTTTTAAACCCTCCTGATTTTTAGTTGGACGGACGGTAGAGAAACCAGCAACCCGCCCCCTAAGATACCGTGTCCAGATTTAAGGACGGTAATTCCGGGGGAACGACTCAGTTATTTTCAAAGGCATCTGGTTTGAATCTATGAACATACAATATAGGGTGATTATCATTCCAATTTATCCGACATATATGGGGATGCTTGTGACGCTAGATGGCCCAGGCCCCCCATAACTGAATTGGCCTACATTCATTATTTTTTTTTTCTGTGAGATCAACAGACATACAGATTTATACCTGGTAAATATTAATCTAAACCTGAACATAGTATGCCTATCTCTTTATCCATCGAGATACGCATGAGTAATATATATCAATGTTTTTTTGACATAAACCTTCACTTAGTCCTCAAAAATGAAGAGTGGTACTTTTACTTTTTTTTCTAAAAATTTCACTTTTTTCCACACTCTTCGAAGCCGAATTCATCAAAAAAAAACGAAAAAAACATTAACTTTTTTTTTTTAGAGTTTAACCCCCCCCCCCCACAATTGACTAATCAGCACTATATTCTTTTTAACTAACCCCGAAACTAAAAAGACCTTTATACTCACATCAAAGACAACAAAAAAAAATTAAATGACAATGTCAGTGCGAAGCAGCAAAATTCTCGCACTATTACATTGTGTCACAA